CCGTAGCGTCTACCAATTTCGCCATATCCCCCTTTGGTTTGAAAAAAAAAAAAAGATTTCGTTCGTTGTGTTGTGATCCCACCCACTTCTTTTATTTTATTTATCTTGAAACTGTTGAATTAATTAAATGAAATAAATACTAATTCTTATATTGAAAAAGTATATACTGCTATTTTTTATCCGTATCTCATTTGAATAACCTATATTTCTTTTGTTCCAATCAAAAATGATTCTATCATTGATGTATCCACAATTCAATATGAATAGATATATCTCACATTGAATTTATATGTACTTCCTTTCTGCATTTTTCCAGCCTAATTTGGAATACTGGAACGGTCGATACGGATTTTTGTTTTTTCGTGCTATTTCTTTTCCTTCTGGAATAAAACCAGAGGAATGCCGTATTATGATCCGGGTTCGTTTCTTCTTATTTTATCCTCTTTTTTTAGGTAAATAAGAAGAAAAATCAAAATGAGAAATTTCAATAGAACTCATAATTCAATATAAAATCTAATATGATATAAATCAATATCTAATATTTATTGATCTTAATGCTATATTCTAGAATTTGAAATAGAATGATATAAATAGAATGATATATGGTAATTAGTAAGATGTAAAATAGAAAATTATTAATAGATAATAGATAGTTGTGAAAATATACAACTAATAAAAAATAGATTATTAATAATAGCTAATCTAATATATACTAATATATAATATAATATTAATTTATATATATAATTATTTAATATATTTAAGATATTAATTATTTAATATATTTAAGATATTAATTAATAGCTAAACAAAAACAAAAAATAGTTAACTAAGATACCTGCCCTTTATTGAGTTACTATGCACTATTTTGGTTTCTTTTATGCTATGTGATTATGTGAGCCCGCTTAGCTCAGAGGTTAGAGCATCGCATTTGTAATGCGATGGTCATCGGTTCGACTCCGATAGCCGGCTTCTTTCTATTTGTTTTTTGTTCGATTTTTAGGATCCCTCGAAATATTGAAAAAGCTTCTCTTCTTCCTGCCCTTTTCTTCAAATATCAGGTCGCTTGTCTATTATGTCACGACATCTTCCAACTATGAAGAAAAAAGGGATTCGAGAAATTAGATCTCTACAGAACAAATCCTAAAAGGTAGTCTTAACTCCCTATCCTAGATATATATAATATATATATAATCTGAATATTGAGACAATTCTTTTCATTGTACTTTGTTTTGTGGTACTTCCATAAATTTTGCTTATAAATTTTGCTTTATTTTTATTCTTTTATTTAGTTCAGTCCTATTTTAGATTTATTATTTCAATTTCATATTGAAATTTTCATAAAATAAAGGAGTCTTTATGTCTCGTTACCGAGGACCTCGCTTCAAAAAAATACGCCGCCTGGGGACTTTACCGGGACTAACTAGTAAAACTAGAAGTGATCTGAAAAAACAATTACGCTCTGGAAAAAAATCACAATATTGTATTCGTCTAGAAGAAAAACAGAAATTACGTTTTCATTATGGTCTGACGGAGCGGCAATTACTTAGATATGTGCATATTGCTGGAAAGACAAAAGGATCAACAGGACAGGTTTTACTACAACTACTTGAAATGCGTTTGGATAACATTCTTTTTCGATTGGGTATGGCTTCGACCATTCCGGGAGCTAGGCAATTAGTTAACCATAGGCATATTTTAGTTAATGGTCGTATAGTAGATATACCAAGTTATCGTTGCAAACCCCGAGATATTATTACTACGAAGGATAACCAAAGATCGAAAACTCTGGTTCAAAATTATATTGCTTCATCCTCCCACGAGGAATTGCCAAACCATTTGACTCTTGACTCATCCCAATATAAAGGATTAGTAAATCAAATAATAGATAGTAAATGCGTTGGTTTAAAAATTAATGAGTTGTTAGTCGTAGAATACTATTCTCGCCAGACTTAAGCCTAACAAAAAGGGGGTTTCGAACAATCTTGCCCCGAAATAAATAGATTTAAGTTAAGAGCCTTGGTCCACATTTTTTCACATATTACAAATGGATCAGAGCTAAGGTTTGCATTTTTAGTTTAGCCTTTCCGATACTTGTATTTTACGTACCACACTAAACTATAGCGCATTTCTATCAAGTAATTTACTCTTGGTGGAATAAGAATAATGAATTGTTATTTGATTTCATACATTGTGGTCGGTAACGCCAGCGGAGAATACATAAACGGAAAGAGAGGGATTCGAACCCTCGGTAAACAAAAGCCTACATAGCAGTTCCAATGCTAGACCTTCAACCACTCGGCCATCTTTCCGGCATAATCTTATTATTGCCCAGAAACCGAATTAATATCATATTATTGCCGTACAGGTGCAACTGATCAATCAATTCTAATTGAAAAAAAGCTCAAATCTTAAAAAAAGGAGATATCCATTCATGTACCGACGGATAACCTTTTTTTGTTCTGACATTTATATCGGATAAAATCAATGGTTTCGAATA